TTTATTGCATAAGTTTCCAATTCTAATTTGGATCAATGATTAGTTTTCTCTTTTCTCCCACCTTCAGAAGAATAAAGCATAGATATCTCCCGATATCGTTATAATTTTCTGAAAGGTAACTATCTCGGTTTCTTATTTCATATATGATATATGAGATTTCTATTTATATAGAATCTTTGAAAAAGACTTTCCTCCGTTAAGAAAAAAGGACTTACTATCTTTGGGATCTGATGCTACACCGCTGCTCAATACTTTAATAGATCGACTCTATTACATAAGTTGATTTCTCCCTTTTTTTTATCCCATATTATGACATAAGTAATAAGTAAGCAGTTCTTAACTGTATTTACCAAATAATAGCTTACGAATGGATCTTTACGGTGCTTTCTCTATCAATTTTACTCTTTATCCATAGAGTATAGTATATAGGCCATACCTATTTCTTCCGATTTTTTTGGTTCTCGCGAAGTATTTTTTCTTGCTACAGCTGATAAAAATCGTGACTTTGGACGATTCATATGTAGAAAGCCTATCTTTTTTCTAGTATTTACTAGACGATTAAATCTTTTTTTCTTTCTATAGTGAAGATAGTCGCACGTAATGACAGATCACGGCCATATTATTAAAAGCTTGTGGTAAAAATGGATTTCGTTCTAGTGCTCGGAAATAATATTCCAAAGCTTTTGTATGTTCTCCGTTGCTTGTGTGTATAAGACCTATGTTATAGAGTATATAACTTCGATCATAGGGATCAATTTCTGGTCGCGTAGCTTCATAATAATTCTGTAAAGCTTCTGCATAATTTCCTTCGGATTGAGCCGACATCCGTTACGGTCGTTCATTCTAGTAAAAGAATCTCCGTTCCAGAACCGTACGTGAGATTTTCATCTCATACGGCTCCTCCCTTCTGTGCATAATACTAAGAAGAAGAATTCATGTAATCAAAATTTCACTATTCTCATTATGAACTGACAGGAGCTGGTATTTTTACAAGAAATTTCTAGCCAGCCTTCCCACAAGAGGTTTTTTCTTAACACCAATCATATTCTTGCTAGATTGAAATGGTAACTCCAAAGATTTCTTTGTACTCAACGCTTACTATTTACAGGAATTAGTCACTTCAACGGTCTTTGATGGTTATACGGGTACCAAAAGTACGAATGAGATGGATCTTTGTTTTCCTAACCATTCTTTTTAGTCCCGATACCGATAAGGAAAAGGGTTATTTATAACAAAGTTTTTGTGTTGTTGATTCCTAGGTGTAGTGCTTTTTCCCCGATGCCACCTATTAGTACTCAATGAAGTAGTATTGACCTCCAATACAGAACCTATAGATGTAACCTTTCGCTCAATACTAAAATAGATAATTGAAGCATTTAAGGCTGCATCAATCGAGGATACACGACAGAAGGAATTGCTCTATCTCTAAACTTCACCTTCACCAAGCGTAGGTTTATTTCACTAATTTGTTTTTTTTTCTATTCCTAACTACATCCTTTTTCTCGTAAAACTGAGGGGTAAAAAAACAAGAAAAAATCAAATCGCACCATCTCTGTAATAGGTAAATGCCTTTTTTTCTCCTGAAGTTGTCGGAATTATTCGTAATAAAATATTGGCTACAATTGAAGAGGTCTTATCAATAAAATTTCCATTTATTCGAGATCTAGGCATAATTAGCAATTCATTCTATAATTCTTCTCATTCCCCTTCGGGGAAAACGATCCCACAAAAAAAGGAATTGTACAGTACAAAATAACATAAAAACAGACTAATTGGAAAAAAAAAATGTGGTGTCCCCCTTTTGGACAAAGATGAAATGAAATAGTTGAATCAGATTCTATTTCATTCCAATTTCGTAGTATACTAATGACTATTATTATTTCATCTAAGTTGAATAACCAAGTTCCCTATGGATTTTGATAACTCGAAAATTTTTGATTTGGTTATGATCCAAAAAGTAAAAGAATGGAATACTCATTCCATCCATGATAAAATTAAATTCAAATAAAGTAACCATCCTTTTTGTTTGCATAACGTGTATGTGCCACACCATACAATTGAAATAGAAAAGAAAGATTCATCGGACGATTCATGAATTCCATAGGTTAGCTGATGAAAGAAGTTGTTGATAAATAGGAAATTGAAAAAGAAACTTCTTCTTAGGGAACCATAAGACGGTCATACATGTACTACAATTAAGATGAAGGACTCGCTATTCATTCGGGTTTTGGTCAAGAATAACATTCTGTAGGAGAGATGGCCGAGTGGTTCAAGGCGTAGCATTGGAACTGCTATGTAAACTTTTGTTTACCGAGGGTTCGAATCCCTCTCTCTCCGTTTCTTTTCATTCATCAACGTTACCGACTACAATGTATCAAATCAAATAACAATTTATATCCTTATTCTAACGAACGGTAAGACCCTTATTTACTTATTTCATAGAAATTTTTTACCCCTAATTAATTCTTGTGATAGGTAAAAGAAAAATAGAAATATCGTATTGATATTGAAAATAAGAAAAAAATCAAAAGAATCCTATTGCCAATTCTTTTTTGATACGTGAATGAGATAGGGCACGAGGTACTCTATTTACTTCAGCGAAAGGAATCAAAATTGGTATGAACCTTGCTTTTTTATTTTCGTTAGAATCAAGTCTGACGGGAATAATATTCTACGACCAACAACTCATTTATTTTCAGACCGATCCATTTACTATCTATTATTTGATTTACAAATCCTTTATATTGTAAGGAGTCAATAGTCAAATGGTTTGGCAATTCCTCGTGGGGGGATGAAACAAGAGAATTTTGAATAAGAGCTTTCGATCTTTCTTTATCCTTCGTAGTAATAATATCTCGGGGTTTGCAACGAAAACTTGGTATATCCACTATACGACCATTAACTAAAATGTGTCTATGGTTAACTAATTGTCTGGCTCCAGGAATGGTCGAAGCCATACCTAATCGAAAAAGTATGTTATCCAAACGCATCTCAAGTAATTGTAGTAAAACCTGGCCTGTTGACCCTTTGGCTTTTCTAGCAATATGCACATATTTAAGTAATTGTCGCTCTGTCAGACCATAATGAAAACGCAATTTCTGTTTCTCTTCTAAACGAATACGATATTGTGATCTTTTTCCAGAGCGCAATTGGGTTTGAAGATCACTTCTGGATCTGGGTCTTTTACTAGTTAGTCCCGGTAAAGCCCCCAGTCGGCGTATTTTTTTGAAACGAGGTCCTCGGTAACGAGACATATAAAATATAAAGGCTCCTTTTTGATTCACTTTCATTTGACAAAAAAAATATAAATTCAGACTGAACTAAAGAATCAGCAAAGCAAAACTCAATTTACTAAAGTCCTACAAAACAGAATAAAATAAATTTTATCAATATTTGGATTTTTTGTATATATAGAAAATTCAAGCGAAGGTTACGTTTTCCAATTTCTTCTATAGAGATCTAATTGTTCTAGTCAACTTTTTTATTCATAGCTATAGCTGCAAGTTACCATGACATAATAGATAAGTGACCCGACATTTAGAGAAAGCGAGAGTAGAGATTTTCAATCATGAAAAGAAAAAAGAATTGATAAAGAAAAAGAGCCGGCTATCGGAATCGAACCGATGACCATCGCATTACAAATGCGATGCTCTAACCTCTGAGCTAAGCGGGCGCGGATATAAGAGCAATAGTTTATAGGAATACAGGAAACTATCGGATCTTAGCTATTACCTAGTGATTCTTCTTCTTTTTTTTTTTTTTCTTTCATTTATTGATATTCTTCTAGTTCTTAGTTATTAATTATCTATTTGAGATTCTATTTAGAAAATAGAAAAGAAAACTATTTAGATCTAGATAAATTAGATATATAAATAGAAATTCAATTCCATATTCATATATATGAATCTATGAAAAGAAAATATCAAGATATCAATGAAATTAGAATTCGAAATGAAAAAAAAAAAGAATGAATATGAATATCGACCGTTCCACTATTAAAAAATGCACTGTAAAAATTAAGGAGGAGGAAAGGCATATATATATGTGGGATATATCTATCTATATTGAATTGCGGATACATCAATGATAGAATCATTTTGTATTGAAACAAAAAAGGTTCATCCAATAGAGATGAAATGATAGAATATAGAGAATATAGAATAGAAGGTGGTCAAAAAAAGAAAATAGCAGCATACACTTTTTCGATATTTCGATATAGTAATCATTACCTAATGAATTCAATAGTGCCAATCTAACTGATATAACTGAAAGAGGTGGATGAAATTCCAACTGGATCCTTGTCTCAAAGGAAAGGGGATATGGCGAAATTGGTAGACGCTACGGACTTGATTGGATTGAGCCTTGGTATGGAAACCTGCTAAGTGGTAACTTCCAAATTCAGAGAAACCCTGGAACTAAAAATGGGCAATCCTGAGCCAAATCTTTGTTTTGAAAGAAGAAACGATGGAAAATGAGAAGAAAAAGGGATAGGTGCAGAGACTCAATGGAAGCTGTTCTAACGAATGAAATTGACTACGTTACGTACGTTACGTTAGTAGCTAAAATCTTTCTATCGAAATGACAAAAAGGATAACCTTATATACCTAATACGTACGTATACATACTGATATAGCAAATATAGCAAACGATTAATCACAACCCAAATCTTCTATCGAATCCTATTCTGTATCTCTATATATGAAAATCTAAATATTCTATTTCTTCTTTCTTTATATTCTAGATTATTTCTATTCTAGAATATAGAATATTTAGATAGATTATTTAGATAATCTATTAGTCTAAGTATATATAGAAAGTCTAAAGAAAGAATATGAGATAAGGATCTATAGAAACCCTCTATTTATAGATTTCTATTCTTTATGAATTAGAATGATAGAGATCAAAAAATCTATGAAAAATGGAAGAGTTATTGTGAATCAACTCCAATTGAAGTTGAAAAAAGAATCGAATTCGAATATTCAGTGATAAAATGATTCATT